TGAGTGTAATGAACCTATCCTCTCTTCTCTGTTACTATTCAAAAAGAAATATCAAAAAGAAATAGAAACGGATTACTAATCAAGACCAGAATATTCGGAGGACTCTTCTGACCAAACATAAGTAATTGTCAGCAAAGTTGTTTTTTTTTTCTAAAAATCCAAAAATTTTTGTTATTTTATATGTAGGTCATCGACTCAGCGTTTGACATTTATTTACTATATATATTGTAAGATATTGTAAGAGATATTGTAAGAAGATATAGTAACATATAGTAAAAGATATAGTACAGAAATAGAAAAAATTGATAGAAAAATAAAAGATGAATATAAGAATAAATAAAGGATTCAAAGCATTTTATCGACATGAGTGTTCTATATCGAAAAATTTCTAACTGCTCGTTTTTTTTTATTGAAAACTGTCTCGGTATTAACATAGTGGTAGAAAGAATACCATGCTGCGCCTGAACTTCAAACAGTTTAGCTTTAACCATGTTAATGGCCCCACATTATTGGTTGATAGAAAATCAAAGTATATTTACCAACAAATTGCGAAATGCTATGGTTCTTACATATGATTTCTTTATTTATTCAGAAGTAATTCGCGAAACTATGCACCTTTAGTTAGAAAGAAAAAAAAGAGGTACAGCTGGTTGAATCCAACCTATTCTTGAAATAAACAACCCGCACACACTCCCTTTCCAAAAAAGATCAATACACCAATCACTACACTGAGATTTATTAGATTTGTTGCTAAAATATCGGTATTAAACCCGAAACTCCCGGCAGATGGCCAGTGACCCAAGAAAACGAAAGAATCGGTTCCATTTTTCATATCATTTCCTCTTGTATTTCTTATATTATAAATAAACTCAAAAAATCGTTGTATTACTTCAACCCTTTGCTACTTCTTTCAAATTTGTTTTTTTTTCAATTGCGATTTCCAACAAGAATAATACTTATTGAAATCGAATTAATTGGAATAAGGTCCTATACTAGGTTTCGTATGAATTACAAAATACCTTCTTTGTTGCAACACTTCTCTTTTGGACTACGAAGGGGAAGGAAGAAAGCGAGTGGGTAACACGAATTCCTCATCCTCAAATCAGTCCTTCCCGCGGTTTATTTTCTCAACTCAACGAATAAAAACAAATAAGTAATTTTGTAAGGTCGATATTTTAATAGAATGTGAAAAAGCAATCTGTAAGTCCAAGACCATAAAAGAAATATGTATTTCTCATATTTATCGGATTAAACAAAAGGATTCGCAAATAAAAGCGCTAATGCTACAACCAATCCATAAATTGTTAAAGCTTCCATAAAAGCTAAACTAAGCAATAAAGTACCTCGTATTTTTCCCTCTGCCTCGGGCTGTCTCGCAATACCTTCTACAGCTTGTCCTGCAGCAGTACCTTGACCAACTCCAGGTCCAATAGAAGCAAGCCCTACAGCCAATCCAGCAGCAATAACGGAAGCAGCAGAAATCAATGGATTCATTATAAGTTCCTCACACACAAAAAAAGAAATGGTTAATGATACACTCAACCAATGAATTATGACTTAATTATTCCATTGCTAATATTCTCATCCAGTCGAAATAACTAAAAATTCCGAATTGAAATAGAAAATAAATCATAATATTATTGAATCATTAGATGATTAGAAAGACTTCATCTTTTTTAGTTCCTATTTGTAAAGTTTTTCTCAATCAATACAACTTGAGTATTTCATTTCCTTTTTCTAATCATTCTTCGAGATTTTGTATCTGTTTTTTTTATCTGTTTATTCATTCAATTCACATTCAAAAACGAAATGGAAGGACTTCAGTTGGCATCCCTATCTAAATTTAGATAGGGCAAATTAAATATTCGTTCATATATAACTTGTGAATATCTAATATCAAATATACATATGTTTCTTCTATAACGTAAACCGCCTATTCTATCTTAAATTCAATCAGGTTTTCGAATCATTCTTCGTAACATCTAATTCACAATATCTACATTCACAATATCTACAATAGTGAACTTATAGCCATTAGATCCCGCATACCTGGTGCAAACCCCCTCTACTAACCAACCCCTTTTTCTTTTATTTTAAACTGCACTTTTCGAATATCATTTTTCTATTATCGTAAACTTGACTTGTCTATTTAGAGAATATAAATAGATTATCTTGATAAAATAGAAAGAGTATTTTGAGCCACACATATATTGCCTGGATCTAAGCTAAAAATAGACTTTTCCTATGACTAATCAATGATGACCCTCCATGGATTCGCCTATATAAGCTGCAGCTAAGGTTGCAAAAATAAGAGCCTGAATACCGCTTGTAAATAATCCAAGAAACATAACAGGTATAGGAACCACTAAAGGTACTAAAGAAACAAGAACAACAACTACTAATTCATCCGCTAATATATTTCCGAAAAGTCGAAAACTAAGTGATAGAGGTTTTGTGAAATCTTCTAAGATGTTAATGGGTAAAAGAATTGGAGTTGGTTGAATGTATTTACCAAAATAACCTAATCCTTTTTTTGTAAGACCCGCATAGAAATAGGCTACTGACGTGAGTAAAGCTAAAGCAACAGTAGTATTTATATCATTCGTGGGTGCGGCTAACTCCCCATGGGGTAACTGTATGATTTTCCAAGGTAAAAGAGCCCCTGACCAATTAGAAACAAAAATAAATAGAAACATAGTCCCAATAAAGGGAACCCAAGGACGATATTCTTCTCCAATTTGAGTTTTACTCACATCTTGAATGAATTCAAGGACATATTCAAAGAAATTTTGACCGCCAGTCGGAATGGTTTGTGGATTTCGAACAACTATAGCAGCTGAGCCTAATAAGATAGCAATTACAACCCAAGAAGTAATAAGTACCTGACCATGGATTTGGAAACCCCCTATTTGCCAATAGAAATGTTGGCCTACTTCCACACCCGATATCTCGTATAAACCCTTTAGTGTGTTGATTGAATATGATAGAACATTCATATTGTCCTCTAATATAAATATTTAAAAGAAATTAATTATTTTGATTCAATCATCGCTTTCTCGACTTGTCTACTTGAATTTAATTAATTTAATTTCATTTTCTATTTAGAAAACGAATTAATTACATAATATCCCCAATATATATTTTGATATTCAGGAAGAGTAACCGATTTAATTATCGAGTTTATGAAGTCAATTTTTTATTTTATTATGAATCAAAGATTTCTTATATAGCTAGAACGGCCCTCACAAATTGCAAATACTAATTTTGTAAGAATTAATCGGATTGAAGCTATAGCGTCATCGTTCGCCGGAATAGAAATATCCGCAAGATCTGGGTCACAATTTGTATCGATTAAACAAATTGTTGGAATTCCCAAAGTAATACATTCTCGAAGGGCCATATATTCTTCTTGTTGATCAACGATGATTACAATATCAGGCAACCCTGTCATATATTTAATTCCACCCAGATATGTTTGCAAGTGAGATAATTGTCTCTTCAACATGGCTGCATCTCTCTTCGGAAGACGAGCGAGTCTACCCGCCTTTTGTTCCATTCTCAAGTCCCTGAATTTATGAAGTCTTGTTTCTGTAGTGGACCAATTCGTTAACATACCCCCAAGCCACTTTTTATTAACATAATGGCATCGAGCCCGTATTGCAGCCCACGCTACTAAATCCGCTGCTTTATTTTTTGTACCAACAATTAAAAATTGTTTTCCTCTACTTGCTGCATAAAAAACTAAATCACAAGCCTCTGATAAAAAACGAGCAGTTCTGGTAAGATTTATAATATGAATACCTTTGCATTTTGCAGAGATATAAGGTGCCATTCTGGGATTCCATTTCCGAGTACCGTGACCAAAATGAACTCCCGCCTCCATCATCTCTTCCAAATTGATGTTCCAATATCTTCTTGTCATTTCCCCCCACACTTTCTCTTTCTTTTTTAAGAAAGAGATGAGGTATCCTGAAATAAAAAATTGTTCCAATGGAACCTTCTTTTCGAGCGCGGATTGGCCGTTGATACACAATCCAAAACATTAATTACTTTCTATTCGTTATTTTTATTATTTGAATTTCTTTATTTTATTACATTACTAAATTAAATAACCATAACAAATACCGAAAAAATAAAAAGGATGAATCCTTTTTATTTTTTATGAAATCCGAGAAATCATTGTTGTTTTGATCTATCATGTAAATTCTTTGAAAGAAAAGAATCAAATAATTCTCTGTGGTAAAACAAAATATCTCTCATTTCTCCCTCGAATAGATTCTTTTTTTTTGTTTTCAAGGGAATGTTTTTATGTTGACTTAAACGATGTACAAATCCTTTGAATCCCGTACCAACAGGTATCATCCCTCCCAAAACAACGTTTTCTTTTAGTCCTTTCAACCAATCGATACGACCCCGGAGAGCAGCTTTTGCTAAAACGCGAGCCGTTTCTTGAAAACTTGCTTCGGATATAAAACTTTGAGTATTCAGAGATGCTCTCGTTATTCCCAATAAGATAGCTCGGTAACAGATCGCTTCTTCCAAAGCCCGTCCCGTTCGTTCCGCTCGCAACAATCCAACAAGTTCTCCGGGCAAAAAAACATTAGACATTCCGTCTTCTGAAATCAAGACTTTTGATGTTATTTGATGTACAATAATTTCGATATGCCTATTATGGATCTGCACCCCTTGGGATCGATAAACCTTTTGGATCTTATTAACCAAAGAAATACGACTTTGCGCTATAGTTAGCTCAGCTCCAATCAAGAATCCCCAAGGGATTCCAAGAATTCTTGTTAGAAATTCGTTCCAACCGTCAACCCTCTTTTCTAAATTCATCGATATGGAATCAATCGAGCGAACTTCTAAAACTTGTTCTACTTTTGGAAGACCTTGCGTTATATCACCAGATCGCGATTTTTCATATATAAATGTAACTAATGTATCCCCTTCATAAATGATTTCCCCATAATGACCATGAACTGTTGCCCCTGGGGTAGCCAAATAAGGCTTAGCTGATCTTATTACTACAGAGTCAAATTGAACAATTATAACTTGACCCGATTTTAAGTGCGGTCCATTTTTTTCTATACATAAATTTTCACAAAGAAATTGCCCAAGACGAATTTTTGTGAATGTCTCTTCACAAAAATTGTAATGAAGAAAATACCAATTTAATTTGAATGAATTCAAAATGATGTTACTGAATGCATCGGGATTATAAATCTGCCCATTTTCCTCCATTAAATAATATTGAAATTTAAGTACTTGAAAGGTTTGTTTTAAATTGTCAAGTTGTAAATAATTAGTTACCAAGATCTGATTATGAGTTAGATTATGAGTTATTAAATGGTAAAATGAAAAAACATTAGCAATTTGAAGGGCTGTTCCTAAGGGACCCAACGAATTTCTAATTGGAATTAGGCGATCTTTTGTAATTGATTCTTTGTGATATTTTACACTATTGAATGTAAATGGACCCATTCGAAAACAATTGAACGATGACAAAATTATAAAGGATTCACATTCCTTATTTATACCCACCAATGTATGAACAGTTCCTTGATTTTGATTAAATGATTGATTAAATGATTGAAGTTTTGCCTTTGAATAACTGGAATAAAATGGATTCATATTAGTATGATCTAATCCACCATCAGAAAGAAATAAGTAATCATTTCTTTTACCGATATACGAAAGAGTGGATTTCGCTAAATCGACCCTTAAGAAATCTCGAATCATACCATTTATTTTTACTTCAACAAAGGAAGCGCGTGCCTCTTGGATAGAAGAACTTTTTTTGTCTTGGGTCCAATTCAATATTAAACAAGTACGAACTAATTGACTACTTGTGTCAAAAATTCCCCGAGTGGCTTTGCCATTTCCATAAAGGATATAATTAACAACTCGAAGTTGCACATTATCCTTTTCCTGCAGCAAATCCTCGGACAAAAGTGTTGTTAAATTTATACCGTCCGTTATTTTATATGTAACTACAGGTCGAACCAAAACAAAATACTTTTTCTTGATAGGAGCAACGCGTTGGAGATAGACCCATTTTTTCAAATTTTTTGATTCTTTGTAATTTGTACTTCCTGGTGGTATCAAAATGCCACTGTATCGCGATATCTTATCTGTTTCCCCAGGAAAATGTATATCTCCAGAAAAAATTTTAAGTTCAATCTTTTTTTTTTTCCTCTCCACTCGGACCACTCCGCTTACTCGACTTCTTGTATTTAAAGCGATTTGTGTATCTACTCCAATGAGACTATTGTTACGTACCATTATGGGGGAAGATCCAGGCAAGATATGCACTTCCTCGGGAATGAAAAAAAACCGATCTACTTTCATTTGGTATTTTGGTCGAAATTCTTTGACTCCTCGATACTCAATCAAATCCTCTTTTTTAACGATTGAATGCATTTCTATAGTCCCATATTTAGTAATTCCCGAACTTTTTCTTCGGTATCGCGGATCGTCGAAATAAGCAAAAATACCATTTCTACGGAAAATACCATTTATCGGTATTTCAATCGAGATAGAAGAAAGGGGCATTAATTCTTTTTCTTGTTCTTGACTCGATTGAAATGGAATGATGAATCTATTTCTTCGCCTCTTTGACAATAAATCAGAATTTTTTGCAGGATATATGAGATTATAATGACCCATTCGATTCATTTCTGAATAATTCCTAATCCTATCCTCTTTTTTACTAGAAGGATCCAATAATTTCTCTTTTACTTGATCATTAGTTACTGAGGAGTTAGAAATATATTTTTGTTCGAACAAAAAAAAATGGGCGTTTGTTTGATCTTGATCCTTGTGGAGCGAAAGGGGAACTAGACTGGATTTGTACGACCTTCCTGATAATATCCATAAACGGCTTGTTTTTGGTAAGAAATGAACATTGCCATATGTAAATTCGGGCGCATGGTATACATTAGTACTCCAATGCATTTCGCCTTCTGAGTCAGAATAAATATGTTTTCGAACCCTTTCCTTAAAATTCAAGGTGGATGCCCCCGCACGAATTTCAGCAATCACTTGTTCGGATTCAATATATTGATCATTTTGAACTAAAAGAAAACTTTTTGGCGGAATATTCACATTATGTAGAATATCTTCACTCTCAATAGTAACATACAAATCGATATAACATAGAAAGGCAGGATGTCCATGACGTGTACGTGTGGGATGAACCAAATCCTCGTTAAATTGTATTTTTCCATTCGAAGGGGCTCTTACATGTTCTGCAGTACCCCCTGTGAATACTCCGCCAGTATGAAAAGTTCTTAATGTTAGTTGAGTACCAGGTTCCCCAATGGATTGTCCTGCAATAATACCTACAGCTTCTCCCAATTCGACCAGATCGCCGTGAGTGGGACTCCGGCCATAACATAATCGACAGATCCAAGACGTACTCCTACATGTAAAAGGAGTTCTAATGTATATTGGTTGGGTTCTAAAAGTTATGAATCGATTGACAAGTCCAACCCCGATATC